CAAATTTTCAGATTTATCTTTTTTTTTTGAACTTCCTGGCTTAGTGTAAGATAGAAATATGTCTATCTAATCTTAACAAAATGAATGAATCAATGAATGAAAGTGTAAGAAATGAAGTTTAATTCCCCTTTCTGGTCTGCCAGACCAATCATTCCAAAAAGGTCCTATACCTCGTATTATTTCTATTCTACCTATCCTATTTAGTTTATTATTTTATTTATTTTTTTTTAATATTCAATATTTCATATAAATATCGTTTTAATAATATCGATTTATAATTAATATCTATTTATTCTTAGATTTCTTTTTTTATTTATTTTATTCTTTGATAGAATTCTATTTCTAATTCATTAAAAATATTTAATAATATTTAAATATAATATTTAAAATGAAATAGAATCTATTTAATGAAAATAATATTAAATTAATGAAAATAATATTAAATTAATGAAAATAATATTAAAAAAAAAAAATGGAAGGGTGATTAGAATGAATGATTCATAAATACGAATCAAAAGATTCTATGAAATCATGAAAGAGAGAAAGATCTTTCAGATTTAATCATACCTTTAATCATACCACATTATATTGACAATTTCAAAAAACTGTTCATACTATGAATATAGTATGATGACGATCGGGCAAGTATGCCCCCATCGTCTAGTGGTTCAGGACATCTCTCTTTCAAGGAGGCAGCGGGGATTCGAATTCCCCTGGGGGTAGGGTACTACGAAAGGAAGTTGATCATGGATTATCAATAAGCCTGGAATTTATTCTTCCCGGGTCGATGCCCGAGCGGTTAATGGGGGCGGACTGTAAATTCGTTGGCAATATGTCTACGCTGGTTCAAATCCAGCTCGGCCCAATAATTCGCCGATCCACCACGAAATGATAGAATTTGTTGTTCCCCAGAAATGCCTGATCGGAATACGGAAGAATAAAAAAAACTACAATTTTCTGATATATTTTACTGCTGTTCATTTGCTCTCTTTATTTTATCTCACAAATTCTGATCTTGCTTGCTAATGATATAGATTCATACTAGATTCATATAACGATCTGAAACTATAAAGTCTAAGGAAAAGAATCAAATAAAGAATAAATATAAATAAAAAAACTCTTTTTTTTTTTTTATTGAAAGATTTATTTGATTCTTAATCAAATTATAAAAAATAAAAGGATTATTAACAATCCCTGAGACGCTCCCGCTAAAGTGCATATCCGTGTGGATATCCAATATATAACTCGCGTTTCTGTTATTATTCTAATCTAAATATCGAAAATCGAAATAAGATATATAAAAAATAAAGGATTTGAATGAAATCATAAGAATATGTATGATGTACACTTTATTTCCTTGGGATTGTAGTTCAATTGGTCAGAGCACCGCCCTGTCAAGGCGGAAGCTGCGGGTTCGAGCCCCGTCAGTCCCGACGGATCCAATTCCAATAAAAAAATACATCTGCATTTGCTGTGAAAAGGAGAACACATAGCAGAATCTCATTCCCAAGTGGGATACCCTCTAATCTCTTATTTTATTTATTTATTAGTTTCACATTTCTCATTAAAGAAATATGGAAATTCCCATTTATTCAACTAGTCCCGATTGATAGGAGAAAGCCATATGTAGATTAGTACAATTATTGGTAGAATCATATTCAGGATTCCAAGAGATACCGTACGGAGTCTGGCTTTTTCGATTATTCCCGATCTGTGAAATAGGGTACTATATGTTTCCAGGAGTCTATACACAAATGGAATTTGTACGATACAAAAAAGAATTTAACATAGTAACTTTGATATAATACTTTTAAGATGAAAAGTATATCCCTTTAGGGCTCCGATTTTTTGTAACCTCAATTACTAATTTCAATTATTAATGTGAATTTGAAACAATTTATCTAATTCAAATTTCACACTGAATTTTTGATATATGCATCTCATAATTAATCCAAGGAAATAGGATATTAATAAAATAAAGCTCAAAGAAGGATCCCATTTCTCTTAGCAAGGGCTATCTCTCTTTGTGAGAGAATGAATAATCTTTTTTAAGTTTAAGGTTCTTGCCGAAGAAAGAACAAACTTTTTAATGAATTTGATGAAATACTCGATTTTTTTATACCCGGACTCTCCTTATTATACTCCTTCTTTGTTTTCCAAAGAAGATTATATCATTAAAAAGGGGGGGTTAGAACTAAACTTCTTCCTTTTTTACATTTCGCTTCTATTGGTTATTTTATTGGGATTTTTTATAACCAATGTAAGTAAGTATAAAGACCAATGTAAGTAAGTATAAAGGCGGTCATATGATATTTCATCAGATGATTGTACAAAGGGGGGCGTAGCTTATAGAAAAGAAAGAATGGAAAAGAATGATAAAGTAAAGAAATTCTTGATCGGATCAGGAATAAAAATTGGAATTCGGTATGTATAAAAGATCTTCCTATGTTATACTATTTAATTCTCGACGATGAATCAATTTTATAGTTCAGATATTGTTATTCATGATATTGCTCCGATTTGATATCATCGAGATGTAATTCATCCCATTGAATATTGGATTTACAGCCGAAAGATTTATCAGCTCTATGGGATTCAATCCCGAGTTATTGCGAATTAACTAAAAATGAAACGATTAGATTATGGAAGTAAATATTCTCGCATTTATTGCTACTGCACTGTTCATTCTAGTTCCTACTGCTTTTTTACTTATAATATACGTAAAAACAGTCAGCCAAAATGATTCATTTGAATGAAACTTGACTGCTTAGTTCTTCTCAATGCTTGAAAAGAAAAAAGAAAATGAAAAGTATTCAAATTTAGTGTCTTAAATGAAATAAGCGGACTAGAATCATCAGTATTCTATGAGATTCGATAGTATGGTAGAAAGAAATATATAAATCTTTCTACCATATTTATTATTGTTATTGTAGTATATAAAGTCGTACTGTATAAAGATAGAGGTTTAATATAGATCAATCTACAATATGTATCTTCATAGATATCAATTACATATAGATATCAATTACATATAGATATCAATTACATATAGATATCAATTACATATATGTAATGTATTTACATAACGTACCAATTCGATTTCTTTGCTTCATCTATTTAATTTGTGTTGATTCCAATCATCAATCTGAAAAAATCGAAGGGCAATTCTTACTCTTACGATTCGAATTCCTAGAATTTCTGATTCTATTCAATATGAATCACGATATCCATTGAAAGAATCAAATCGATGAAGGAAAAAAAGAGTATAGGCCTTTAATAATTATTAAAATTAATAACAAGAAAATCACATAATCTTTTTTTAGTATTCCGAAGAAGTAATTGATTGAGCAGTTGACAGATGATCCAGTGGTTCAGTTCCATGGGAACCTCTTTTGATTTCGAAAAGGATTAGTAAAGCCCACTGATTTTTAACGTTTGAACCATGATATGAAATGAGTTCGATAAAGCAAGCATAACATAAATAAAATCTCTAAAAGAATAAAAAAAGCGGGAACGCGCAATATGTGACTTGCCCAAGGCAATATTTTATTATGTGTAGTATATTTATGTGTAGTATATCGTTGGACAACCACTATGTCTATGTTGTTTCCTATAGGAAGTCTGTATATACTTAATAACATAACTATTTCTTTTTTTATCTTTGAACAGTAAAAAAAAAGAGGGGGAAACCAAAAACAAATAAAAAAGTAAAATAAAAAGGACTTTGCAGAACGATCTATAAAACAATTGATATGGTTTGAGTTTGATTCTTCAACTCAATTAGTAGTACTTCTAGAGTCCACTTCTACCCCATACTACGAGTGAAAGAGAAAATGTAAAGACTACCATTAAAGCAGCCCAAGCGAGACTTACTATATCCATGTGAATTATATCCCCTATCTCTATAAATATGAAGGAATTATTCCATTATTGGTCACTAATCATTATTATGTTCATTAATAATTAATAATAATAGTGGAATCCCTGGCGAAGAGTCAAAAGGGGATTCTAACCCAACACCGTTGATGAAACAATCCAATAAACTCACAATTATAACAGTTTATTATATGATTTCTAGTAGAATCGGAAAACATTAAGCACAAGCAAAATACGTAGATACACCCCTGGAAGTTTCAAGGGAATGGTACTAACATGTAGTAATAATAAGACCTAGTCTTTTTTTTGTTGACCTTCATTTCATTACATTAAGTCAAAAGTATCAAAATATAGAGTCAAGATAGATCACTATCTATCACATACTCCTAATTTCGCATTTTAGCTAATCCTTACGTTACGTCTCCTGCTTGTCTATGTGAAACAATCAGAAGATAGTCTATTACATTAAAGACAATTATCTCTTCAATCAATATTAAATTGATTGCAGGAGCACACATAGAATTTCATGAGTTCGTATACGAATAAAATATCTTTCGACCTTTCCGCAACTAATAATTAAATTCCTCGTTCGTCTATCCAAATTAATTGAAGACCCAGTTAAGAAACACTACATTAATAACAGCTGTCATATCAAGATTTAACAATTCTTTTTCATTCAAAATTCACTAATATAATCTTTCCGTGAATTGAAGCCTAGACGCAAGGATTTACAGCATTTTCATTTTAGAGAACAGAACCGCCAGATGCTTATAGCATCAAGCAAGTATCAAGAGTCCCTTACTTCTGCTGGAAAAAGATTTGTCAAGTTATCTTAGCAAAACAGAATAAGGTATTCCTATTTTTTTGTTGATCAGGCGACACCCAGATTTGAACTGGGGAAAAAGGATTTGCAGTCCCCCGCCTTACCGCTCGGCCATGTCGCCAAAACGATACAAAAAATATATGAAAATATCTCATTTTTTATTTTTTTGGGGGGCTTGAATCCTGTTTTTTTTCTTTAATCTATTTCCTAAAAGAAATCCTTACCTTTCTCTTTGGATTGGATACATTTCTTTGATTGATTGTATAATATCTTAAAACAAACACACTATTTAAAAACACTC